AATCACTTATTCTACTGGATCTTACGGAGCCAGTTCATATCATATACGACACGATCGGGTCTGATCATAGAAAGGATTCTCTTCAAACGAACCAGCCTATCCTCTGTATGGGGCTTACGCGGTGGTTGGAACAAAGACACATTTTTGTTGTAAATTCAAATGTGGCAGATAAAGGCATATATCTGCACGGCCCGATCAATAGTTCAAGTCACACACTCCCATAATCCATTTTATCTTCGGAGAATCCGCTTCAACTATCAACTATAAGTGTCAAAAATATATATTTTTGTAGAGTTGAAGAGAAATATCCAAATACATGTCTTATTTTTTTCAATAATCCATATTTGTAGCAATGAAATACTATTCTTCCTACCCCAATGATTGATTCCAAATATTAATGGTATAGAGTCTTCCTTATAAAAGTGGAGTCTTCCTTATAAAGGGCCCGAAATACCTTGTTTACGTATCATTGGGAAGTGCATTAACATAAATACGGCAGTAAGAAGAGGTAATACAAAAGTGTGTAAACTATAAAAACGAGTCAAAGTGGATTGTCCCACACTAGCACTTCCGCGTAATAACTCTACCAGGGGCGATCCTATTACAGGAATAGCGTCAGGCACACCCGTTACAATTTTTACTGCCCAATAACCAATTTGGTCCCAAGGTAAGGAATAACCAGTTACACCAAAAGATGCGGTCAATACACCCAAAACCACGCCCGTAACCCAAGTCAATTCACGAGGTTTTTTAAAACCACCGGTGAGATACACACGAAATACGTGCAGAATCATCATTAGGACCATCATACTTGCCGACCATCGATGAACTGATCGAATTAACCAACCAAAGTTAGCTTCAGTCATTATATATTGAACAGAAGCAAAAGCCTCTGTAACGGTCGGACGATAATAAAAAGTCATAGCAAACCCCGTAGCTACTTGTACTAAAAAACAAGTAAGCGTAATTCCTCCTAGACAATAAAATATGTTGACGTGAGGAGGAACATATTTACTAGTTATATCATCTGCAATTGCCTGAATCTCAAGACGTTCTTCGAACCAATCATAGATTTTATTGAGATAGGTAAACCGAGGAGACCCCCCCCGAGAACCGTATATGAAAGTTTCATCTCGTACGGCTCAAACAGAAACACCCCAATACTAGTTCTAACGGATGTGTGGAATAGAAAGTTTTAAATTTCTTAATTCTATGATTCTTTGTTTTTCTGAAGATATGAAAGAATAAAAACCCGAAAACTATTCCTTGTGGTTATAATGCCAAAAAATCAAGTCGGCTCATTCGTCTCTATATTGATCGTTATAGGCCTCTTGAATCTTCTATTTACCTATTTGCTTTGTTGTTATTTATGTGTAATGCGGCTTTACTGCTGTTTTTTTTTTTTTTATTGATAGGAATTCTCTTGTTAAGACCCTATGAATCGATTAAAACCTCAGATTCATACTAGAACCACGATGATTCAATAAAACCTCCTCAAACTAAGTCCCAAAATTCCCTGAGTAAGAACCGTTGGATCATCACTTATTCAATGACTAGATATAATGACTAAAAATCCAAAGAAATCTTTGTCCTTTGATCAAAATAAGCATAAACGGGAGTTTGAAATAATAAAAATCTTTCTATTTATAACTTCTAACTCTTTGAAAAATTTTTTGGAGTCCGGCCGCGAGGTCTGACTATTAAGTATGAATCATAGTTCTAATACTTTGTAATCTATGTAATCTATTTTATATATTCCGTGCTCCAGATACTAAAATGAATATCCGACGAAGTAAAACCATCTCTATCAAGATGACAGACCCATTCTCTGTACTAGCCATAGGATCAATTATACCAAGTCACACACTCATATTCCGGAAATACAGAAAAAAAGAAATTCCACGGTCGAACTACCAAAATAGAATGGGATAAAAATAAGAAAACTAAATGCTTCACTTTGTATTGAAAAAGCTAGTTAATGGTTCTTGTGAATCTAATTCATTGAAATTCCATCCAATAAAATGGAAGAATTATAAATCTCCAAAATAATAGATAGAAATACTGCAAATAGAGCCATTGCGAGACCCATCAAAGGAGTAGTTCCCCAACCAGGAGCTACTTTACCATATTCTGAATTCAATGGTTTCAATAAACTTCCGGCATTCGTTCGTTTTGGGCGGCCAGATCTAGAACTACCCTCAACGGTTTGTGTAGCCATAATATTTTATTATTCATTAAGATCTGTTGACTTTGTATACCATTCCGTTGTAAATAAATGATCTTATCATAGATCCATTGTGGTCTTAAAACTATATAATGTCTTAAAACTATAGAATAATGGAAACAGCAACCCTAGTTGCCATCTTTTTATCTGGTTTACTTGTAAGTTTTACTGGGTACGCCTTATATACTGCGTTTGGGCAACCCTCTCAACAACTAAGAGATCCATTCGAGGAACACGGGGACTAGTTGAAGTAATGATCCTCCCACTATTGGGAGGATCATTACTTTCAATTGAGATAATGAAAAATTATTTCACCTTTTTACTTTTTAGTTGGAACTTTAGGCGGTTCGCGAAAAAAGATAGCGAAAAAAATTATTCCTAGAGTTGAGACTAAAAGGAATGTATAAACCAATGCTTCCATAGATTCGATCGTGGTTTACAATTATAGCTTCCATACCTATTTATTTGGGATCGTCTCCCGGATAAAGAAAGAACAAAAGTCAAAGAAAAGGCAGCGAGTCAAATGTCAAATCAAGATTTATCCGGTACCCCAACCCTATAGTCAGTCAAATAAACTAAAAACGAAAAGTAACAAAGCAATATTGTATCAAACTACCTGTCTTCTTGTAGTTGGATCTCCAAGTTTTTGGAATGTTCCAAATTCCACTTGAGCATCTAAATCCGGATCAATACCAGCAAAAACATCTCTAAACAGGGTTCTAGCACCATGCCAAATGTGTCCGAAGAAGAAGAGCAAAGCAAACGAAGCATGCCCAAAGGTAAACCAACCCCTTGGACTGCTACGAAAAACACCATCGGATTTCAAAGTAGCACGGTCTAATTCAAAAATTTCACCCAATTGAGCACGTCTAGCATATTTTTTCACAGTAGCGGGATCGCTATAACTGACTCCGTTCAGTTCGCCGCCATAGAACTCAACAGTTACACCTACTTGTTCGACACTATATTTTGATTCTGCCCTTCTAAAAGGAACATCAGCTCTAACAATTCCGTCCCCGTCGACCAAAACCACCGGAAATGTTTCAAAAAACGTCGGCATACGACGTACAAAAAGTTCACGCCCCTCTTTATCTCTAAAGATAGGATGTCCTAACCACCCAACGGCTATTCCATCCCCGTTGTCCATGGAGCCCGCTCTGAATAATCCACCTTTTGCCGGATTATTGCCGATGTAATCATAAAAAGCTAGTTTTTCAGGAATTTTAGACCAAGCTTCGGATAAACTTTGATTTTCGGCTAAGCCAGCACCAATTCTTCGATATATTTCTTGTTGGAAGTATCCTTGATCCCATTGATAGCGCGTGGGACCAAACAATTCAATCGGGGTAGTTGCTGAACCATACCACATAGTTCCAGCAACTACAAAAGCTGCAAAAAAGACAGCGGCAATACTACTGGAAAGGACGGTTTCAATATTTCCCATACGTAATCCTTTGTATAGACGTTGGGGTGGACGAACACTAAGATGAAATAGACCTGCCAATATGCCTAAGGTCCCTGCTGCAATATGATGAGAAGCTATTCCTCCCGGAACAAAAGGATCAAAACCCTCCACACCCCACGCTGGATTTACGGCTTGTACCCTTCCGGTTAGTCCATAAGGATCGGACACCCATATTCCAGGACCATACAATCCTGTTACATGAAATGCACCAAAACCAAAGCAAGCCACCCCTGAGAGAAATAAATGAATTCCAAAGATCTTAGGCAAATCCAAAGAGGGTTTTCCTGTACGTTCATCAGTAAATATTTCTAGATCCCAATACACCCAATGCCAGATAGCTGCCAAAAAACACAAGCCAGAAAACACAATATGTGCCCCGGCCACACCTTCGTAACTCCAAATACCCGGATTCGTTACAGTCCCCCCTGTAATACTCCAACCGCCCCATGAATTCGTTATTCCTAAACGAGTCATGAAGGGTATAACGAACATACCCTGTCTCCACATTGGATCAAGAACAGGGTCAGAGGGATCAAAAACGGCTAATTCGTATAGAGCCATCGAACCGGCCCAACCAGCAACCAGAGCTGTATGCATTATATGGACAGAAATCAAACGACCGGGATCATTCAATACGACGGTATGAACACGATACCAAGGCAAACCCATGGAAATACCCCTTTATCAACGAAAAATAGACACAATGTAACTTTATTGCATTGGAGAAAACTATGCTATGGACCCCTTTTTTAGGGGATTCTCTTGGGGAAAGGATTAATATTTGTTTGATGCTTTTCGTAATAATTACTTTTAGTAATAACGAAACTATTTTGTTCGTAGGAACAAAAAGAAGCAGATCTATTCTACACCCGATAAGTACCAATACGCAATGGTAAGGGGGTTGGTACCATTTTATATGAGTGAATGTATATATATTTGTTCATCATTCAAAGGACTTATTTGTAAGAATTTTCCTTTATTCATTTTGTCTTCTTTTTTTATGAACTTAGTCAATCTAGGGATAAAATAGGATATAAAATCAATAGTATTATATTAGGTCACTAAACCCACTGTTACGCTTTCACATCAAAGTGAGATATAGTACTTAATTTTTCTTTTATTTAATGCCTATTGGTGTTCCAAGAGTACCTTTTCGAAGTCCTGGAGAGGAAGATGCATTGTGGATTGACGTATAGTGCGACTTGTCAGATATATTGGGCATATGGTATTTCCCCGTTCTCTTCCCCGATCGAGATATCCCCTCTTTCGCCCAAGAAAGATTGATTCAATTATCAAAAATTTGGAGCGTGAAGTGCAATTAGATCCATTTTTTAGGGAGGGTATACGTATTAATATTATCAATTAGAATAATTTATGGTTGGCTTGGTTAGACCAATCAAATGAAGTATCCAGGCTCCGTTTAGAAAGAAAACCAATTGGTAATAAATATATTTAGGATTACGACTTAATATCCTATTTTAGTTATTTCTATTTATTTATATATTTCTAAATAGAAATACTAAATAGAAGTGATCTCAAACTATTAATCAATCGAGTAATATGATGAATGCGTTGAATATTTGTTGGAAGACGTGAAATAAATTGAAAAAAAAAAAGGGAAGTCGTAGAAAAAGGACGTGGTATTGGGGCATTTGTCCTATATGTGCAAATCCAAATCGGGCGGATCTTTACTCGGAGTAGAGCATAAACCTAAAAAAATTGAAGAAGCCCAGTCAGCAACAAGAAAATTACATCGCGATTTAGATTGTATCTCGATGAAACAATACATCAATGAGAAGTTAGTCAGATAAGTTTAGTCATTTTTTTTTAGATAAACAAAACAGGCCAAAACCCATCTTTCTTGAAAAATGAAAGAAAAGTCCCTTTTTATAAGTTAAAAAAACCTGTTATGAAAAAAAAAAGCTAGAATCTACACATTGATTCCTTTTTTTCATGATTTTTGTTGAACCGTATGCATCAAAAGGTGCATGTACGGTTTCTAAGGGATACTATTTTATCCCAATCAACCGACTTTATCGAGAAAGATTACTTTTTTTAGGCCAGGGGGTTGATAGCGAGATCTCGAATCAACTTATTGGTCTTATGGTATATCTCAGCATAGAGGATGATACCAAAGATCTGTATTTGTTTATAAACTCTCCTGGCGGATGGGTAATACCCGGAGTAGCTATTTATGATACTATGCAATTTGTGCGACCAGATATACAGACAGTATGCATGGGATTAGCCGCTTCGATGGGATCTTTTATTCTTGTCGGAGGGGAAATTACCAAACGTCTAGCATTCCCTCACGCTCGGCGCCAATGAGTTTTTTATTTGATTTGAGAGAAAAAAGAAAACTATGCCTTCACACTATATGAAATATGAATATTAAGATGAAATATGAATATTAAGTAATAATAGCATGGCACTTCGAATTCGATATGAGAAATTTTTTTAAAACCCTTAGATTATGTATCGAAAGAGTAGTATGAGATAAAAGGTATTTTCGATTTTAGCCAATCTATCGGGAGGCCTATTTCAGCGTCACAAACTTTTTTATTTTCACACCAGGGGCTCTTAATCTTAACAATATTTATGTTATGAAAGAATATGAAAGAAAATAAATCTTTTTTTTATTTTCAAATAAAAAAAAAAAGAAACTTTGGGATTGCTAAATAACAGACGAAATAAATATATAAAGCAACGGAACCATCATAGTATTTTTATAGTATTTTTGAACTACTACAAAAGGAAGGGTGGTTATTGGATCATTTACCAACCTGAGTCTGATAGACCCTATAATTTATTTTATATTTCTTCGATGTAAGTAAGGTAAAAAAAGTGAATTCCATTATAGAGCCGTATGCAATGCGCAAAAGATGCCTGTACGGTTGTTCAATTATATCTTTTTTTTATTATTCTTTATCTCCTCACCTTTCACTTTCATCATGCGAGATAGAAGAAACATTTTTATGTTATATCATTATATCATCAGGGTAATGATCCATCAACCTGCTAGTTCTTTTTATGAGGCACAGACGGGAGAATTTATCCTGGAAGCGGAAGAACTGCTGAAGCTACGCGAAACCATCACAAGGGTTTATGCACAAAGGACAGGCAAACCCTTATGGGTTGTATCCGAAGACATGGAAAGAGATGTTTTTATGTCAGCAACAGAAGCCCAAGCTCATGGAATTGTTGATCTTGTAGCGACTGAATAACAAAGAAAAAGAACAAGGATTTCACACGAATTCGTGATTTGGGATTTTATTTTCTTACCGGATTTAATATTTTATTTATTAATAGAATTTCTTAATATAGAAATTCAAAATATAGAAAAAAAGAATTCCTAAGCATCCGGTTAAGGTCGATCTAAACCAGCCCATTATATATATGATTCAACATGCCAACTATTAAACAACTTATTAGAAACACAAGACAGCCAATCAGAAATGTCACGAAATCCCCCGCTCTTGGAGGATGTCCTCAGCGACGAGGAACATGTACTAGGGTGTATGTGCGACTCGTTCAGACCATGGACTAGGACAAAAGAAAGAAAACAATTGATCCAGTATCACGGATCCGTACCTGTGAGTAGGATAGAATGGACGAACTCCATTGAATATTCAATATCTTAAAAAAAAAGATCTATCCTTCGATTGGGGTATCAAATGTATGGTTCCCATTGGTGCAAATCCAACCACCTCAATTTAAAATTTAAGATGAGAAAGAATTCCCCATTGATATCAAATGGTATTCATTAAGCAGGGGAAATCCTATTTTAAAAAGTCGAAAATTTAGGCCTTATTCTTGCAAGAACGGACTAACAGGGTCAGCTACTCAGCTAATCTTCATAATTAAATACCGTTACTGTATAAGTGGATCTCGTTGTGAAAGACCTAGTACTAGATAATTATGGGTAGAGCCAAAGAGTGTGAACTGTACAAGTTAACAATAACATTGATTAAATGAGGGAAGGGCTCCGGTGTATAGAGAGGACCTCGCCGTTTAAGAAGTAACCATAGAAACGATGGAACCCACTATAATCCATTTATATTTATTACTTTTTTATTTACTATGTGTTTTACCTAGTATCAATACAATTTTGATTTTCGAGGGGAAATGCCTAGAAAAAAATCGTGGTCGGGAAGGTTAGAGTAGCAAAAGCCATTGGAATTTTTATTTTATACATTGGAAGAATCCGTTTTGTTATTAATAGACTAGGACACGGGAAGGGAATAACTGAAAGAAAGGAAATCAATTAGTTATTCATCAAAGTTTCATTTATTCAATGACCAGAATTAAACGAGGGTATATAGCTCGAAGACGTAGAACAAAAATCCGTTTATTTGCATCAACTTTTCGAGGGGCTCATTCAAGACTTACGCGGACTATTACTCAACAGAAAATAAGAGCTTTGGTTTCGGCTCATCGGGATAGGGGTAGACAAAAGAGAGATTTTCGTCGTTTGTGGATTACTCGTATAAATGCAGTAATTCGAGACAATAAAGTATACTTTAGTTATAGTAAATTAATACACAATCTGTACAAGAAACAGTTGCTTCTTAATCGTAAAATACTTGCACAAATAGCTATATTAAATAGGAGTTGTCTTTATATGATTTCCAATGAGATCATAAAATAAAGAGAGTGGAAGGAATCCGTTGGAATGGTTTAAATGGAGTTCCCTGGAAAATGAACTCTGGGAAGGTAGAGTAGAAATTAGTATAATAAAATATGAAAAAGTCGTCAAAATGAAAATGAAGAAACACGTTCAATAAAAAATATTTCTTCTTCTTCCCCAATTTTTTTTTTCGAACGACAATCAAATCTGGATTTCCTATTTTTAGAAAAAAAAAAGCGTCAATCCGCATTTGAGTTTGGATTGGAATTTTTTTTTTGATTCAATTCAAGAGTCAGCCTATTTTTTTCTGGTTCTAAGACCAGTAGTTCTAGCGGTTGACTCGCTTCTTTCAAATTGTTTCTCATTATTAAGAAAAGGTAACGGAGATAAAATACGAGCTTGTTTTATAGCAATAGTAATTAATCGTTGTTGTTTTAAGGTCAATCGATTCATCCGTCTAGATAATATTTTTCCTTGTTCGCTAATAAATCGACTAATTAAACTCATGTTTCTATAATCAATTCGATCCCCCGATTGGATCGGAGGCAAACGCCTACGAAAAGATCGCTTGGATTTAAGAAAGATTCGCTTGGATTTATCCATGGTTTGTTTATTCCTTATCCTAAAGATCCTATTTCTTAATTCTCCATCACCGTTGGTCCGATCGAAATAGGATTTGGTTTGTTTATATTTAAATCAATAGATATTAGATATATCTAATATGTCATTTTTCATCTTCCTTGGAACGGAAGACTGACACACGAGCGACCGGTTAGATCTATTTCTTTATCTCCCCGTGAATCGTATGTTTGTAACAACAGGGACAGAATTTTCTCAATTCCAATCGACTAGGCGTATTATGTCGATTCTTTTGAGTAATATATCTGGAAATGCCCATTGATTCCTTATTAACACGATTTCGAACACAACTGGTACATTCCAAAATCACCGTTACTCGGACATCTTTACCCTTGGCCATGAGCCTCCTTTGGTTTTTGATTCATTCAATTCTTTAATTTTCCGATCCGAAACGAGGAAGAAGAAAGGAACGAAAAAAAAAAAAGAAACAGGTAACTCGAAATCTAATTATGAAAGAAAGATTTCGTTGCAATAAATCAATATAAATGAATATAGTAATAATAACAATATATTAATAATAAGTAATATAATGATTTCTAACTATATTACTAGATTTATAATTTAAAATTGCCGTATAGCATTTAATTTTCATTTAAGTATCTTGTATGATATTATTGCCCCAACCATCACATTTCACTCTATTTTTTATTAATTTTATTTAAATTTAAACCTGGCCCGAGTTACTAGTTTCACCGAGGAGGAATCCCTTTATTTGTTTTTCTAACGTATATTCTAAAAAAAAAAGGGAAGGGATTAGTTACAGATATTTGATTGTATCTCTAATCCTCTTCCCCCCCTCCCATATCAATAACTAGAATGAAAAAAAGGGGAATATCAACGCATCCGGAAAAAAACGATTGATCTCTATCAATAAACCTGCTAAAGACCCGAACCATAGAGTACTTACTACCGGTGCCACGGAGAGATATGTTTTTAGATCTCGCATTTTAAATTCTCCTCTTTCTTTATTATTTCTAATACATAATGGTAATACATATATACCCAGATGTGTATATGTACTTAATGACCGACCGCTTGTATTTGTACGTGGAATCCCTAATTCAAGTTGAAATGTACAACTTGAAATGTGCAAAATAGATATTACTTTTCTTACTCTTAAAAGAAACTAATACGTCCCTTTATGCCAGAAATTCTCGAAAAATATTCATTTTTTTACGGGGTCTCATATTTATTTCATACTTTATTTATTTATTTCATACTTTATATAATAGAAATATACTAGAAATATAATAGAAGTATTTTACTATTTTTAATTATTTTACTATTTTTAATATAATTATATTATTATATGAGACCAAAAAGGAGAAATGACAAGATATTTGTGTATATCAATGGAGGAAATAAAGATATGGAAAACAAAGCAGGGATTCTCTACAATGACATTGTAGACCAATTGAAAGGGATGTAGCGCAGCTTGGTAGCGCGTTTGTTTTGGGTACAAAATGTCACGGGTTCAAATCCTGTCATCCCTACCTATTACTTATCTTCTGAACAGTAACGGGGGATCCATTGAGATCGATTAAAAGAAAATTGGACATACACAAAAAATCTTTCATTTTATGTATAGTATATATGCAAGACGGATTGGGGTTATGAAATATTCATTGTGATACTAAAGCGCTCTTAGTTCAGTTCGGTAGAACGTGGGTCTCCAAAACCCGATGTCGTAGGTTCAAATCCTACAGAGCGTGATTCTGTGTTCTTGTTAGTCGCGCTAGGTCGAAAATTACCACCGAAATAATGAAACCAATAAAAATTTGACCTCCCGCGAATTAAAGGAAGTAGGAGGTCAATCAAAAAAAGGATGTTAATTAATCAAAGTTCCAACTGATCACCACGTCTGTATTGTAAATATGCAGTTACGAATAATCCAGCCAAAGTAATAGGAATTAGACCCAATACGATTCCAAATAGAAAAACTTCAATCATTTCAATTTGTTTGAGAGGGGAAAGGGGAGGTAATATCTATCCTTAAATAGTAATCCGTATTGACTATAAATCTCAATGACCAAGAATTGTCAATTGATACGGTAAGGAACTATAGAATATATGAACTATCACAGATAAGGTTTTTTTATGAATTGTTCATTTAATTAATTTCAAATAAGGCGTATCTTGCTCAGACCGATAAATAGAGCTGAGGTTATAGTCAAAGCTGCTAGTAGAAAACCGAAATAACTAGTTATAGTAGGCATGAAAAGGCTAAATGAAATATGTTCTTTTTCTACATATGTTTAGAAAGCACTTCCCTAAGTTTCCATTTTTGAAAGATACGAGGATAGGCAAAAATACCAACCAATTGAAAGTATAAGTTCAATTGAAAGTTTTTGATTCATCAAGTATTATAGATGATATTAACAAAAATAGAGTAACATAAGTAAGAAAGCAATTCATCGTCTGGGACATTTACGCATCCCGCAATTTCGAATCAACAGATTCTTTGGTCAACTCTTGAGTTGAATAAACTAATATTAGTATATAACTAATATATGTATATATAGAATATTCTAAATCGAAATAAAGTAATAATTACGAACTTTTTTTAGAACTTCATTCAAAAATGAAACTTTCTTTTGGAATAAAATTGGAAAAGAATTTTGATCATTTTTTAGTGTATCGAAATATTGAATCCATTTTTTTTTTTCGAACAGTAGTGGTTCATTCACATAATCTCGCGATTGAAAAGAAAAAAAAGTATCACATGACCAGATCAATCAAAACTCGGTTTTATATTTTGTCTTTTCATATTTCAAAGCTACCTCCTTGTAATTAGGTCAAGAAGGATCCCCTTTCCTTTGTTTGGATCTAATACAACAATGCGTGCATCGCCAATATTGATTATTCTTTTATTTATTCGTTGTTCTCTTTCTTTCATGGAATACTATCTACTACTAGTACTGGGCGACTAATCAATTCTTAAAAAAAAAATTCTACAACCACAAAAAGGATATCTTTAGATGTTACATCTAATTGAATCGTGAGAATATGATAAGTTCCTTCAGAAATTATTGGAAACCAACCCGTCGGATTCACATTTTATCTGATCTTCAGTTTCTAGTCCAAAGCCAATAATGAAGAAAATCTATATATACTATAAGTAATATATTTTACTTTTATATTAAATGGTACAAAATTATATATTGATACGCAACAAGAAAAGAAGAAAGAAATTATCTAACACTTCATTTCGGTACTGATTGTGAAATTGCATTGCTGTGTCAGAAGAAGGATCGCTATACTGATTCGGTATACTCTAAAGACACCCTTGGTACAATATTGACGATCTCACAAAGATTTTTTTTCAGTGAATTTTCATTTACTGATTTCATCTTTTACGGAATCGACCCCCCCGACTGTACAAGAATATGCGGAGCTCAACATGTCTGGAAGCACAGGAGAACGTTCTTTTGCTGATATTATTACCAGTATTCGATACTGGGTCATTCATAGTATTACTATACCTTCCCTATTTATTGCGGGTTGGTTATTCGTCAGCACTGGTTTAGCTTACGATGTATTTGGAA